CAAGTTTCTATATTCTATTTTTTTATTATTTGATTATTAAATTTTTATTATTAAATATATTTAATAATTAATTTAATAATAAATAGAATATTATTCTATTTATATTATATAAAAAATGATTATTCTATTTTATTATTTATTATTATATAAATCATATTCTAATAAATATATAGTACAGTTTCATAGTATAGTTTAATATAGTTTCGAACTACTCTTTCGTATAAAGAATGAGATTAGTCCTATAACTGTACCCATATCAATTCACACTCCTTAGGATTTAATTCAATTAGGAATTTAGTATATAAAATTTTTTCCTGGTCGTATCAATAAGGTCATGAAATTTCGATTTATTTATCTTTTATTTTACATCTAATGGATTTACCTGAACCGATACATGATTTTCTTTTAATCTTTCTGGGATCAGGTCTTGTATTAGGAAGTCTAGGAGTAGTATTACTTACCAACCCAATTTTTTCTGCCTTTTCGTTGGGACTGGTTCTTGTTTGTATATCTTTATTCTATATTTTATCAAACTCCCATTTTGTAGCTGCAGCACAGCTACTTATTTACGTGGGAGCTATAAACGTTTTAATCATATTTGCTGTGATGTTCATAAATGGTTCAGAATATTACCAAGATTTTCATCTTTGGACCGTTGGGGATGGAGTTACTTTGATGGTTTGTACAAGTATTTTTGTTTCACTAATAACTACTATTCCAGATACATCATGGTACGGGATTATTTGGACTACAAGATCAAATCAGATTCTAGAGCAAGATTTGATAAATAATAGTCAACAAATTGGAATTCATTTATCAACAGATTTTTTTCTTCCATTTGAACTCATTTCAATAATTCTTTTAGCTGCTTTGATAGGTGCAATTGTCGTGGCTCGCCAGTAAGAATAGAACTAGTAACATCAATCTAAATTCCATTTTGTTCTATTTTATCTCCATTTCCTTTTAATTTGATATGTGAATGGGAAAGTGAAAGATTGTTTATGTTTAAAATAATTTTTTTTATTTGATTTATTACCAATATATTCTTTTGTTCTGTACTTGTTATATTCTCTAGTCAATCGAATCTGTTGAATTGTTGTTCATATTGAAATGAATCGAAATTGATAAGGAGTTGGTCAATGATGCTCGAACATGTACTCGTTTTGAGTGCCTATTTATTTTCTATCGGTATCTATGGATTGATCACGAGCCGAAATATGGTTCGAGCCCTTATGTGTCTTGAACTTATACTGAATGCGGTTAATATCAATTTCGTAACTTTTTCTGATTTTTTTGATAGTCGCCAGTTAAAAGGAAATATTTTTTCAATTTTTGTTATAGCTATCGCAGCCGCTGAAGCAGCTATTGGACCGGCTATTGTTTCGTCAATTTATCGTAACATAAAATCAACTCGTATCAATCAATCGAATTTGTTGAATAAATAGTATTAATCAGAAAAATTAGAATTTCAATATTGAAATTCTAATATTTATCAATTCCAATTCGCATGTATGATACACAACGTATGATCATGTTTGCGAAAACGTAAGAAATCAAAGTATCTTGGCCCTCTCTTATGAATTGATCCAGAGGTAGATTAATTAGAAAAATTCTGGTAAATCATTGATTCGTCTGGTGTTGAAATATATGATTCATTTACAAGTTTACTAGATCGAAAATTGCTGATGTTCAAAAATTAATAGATCCAATGTCACATTCAGTAAAGATTTATGATACATGTATAGGATGTACTCAATGTGTCCGAGCCTGCCCCACAGATGTATTAGAAATGATACCTTGGGACGGATGTAAAGCTAAGCAAATTGCTTCTGCTCCAAGAACAGAGGACTGTGTTGGTTGTAAGAGGTGTGAATCCGCCTGTCCGACAGATTTCTTGAGTGTTCGAGTTTATTTATGGCATGAAACAACTCGAAGCATGGGTCTAGCTTATTGATACGTTTCAAAAAACCACACACGAATACCATTTTTTTACTGACAAAAACCCGTGCTCAAAATAGAAAAAAAATCTTTTCTATTTTGAGCACGGGTTTTTCTGGCCCAAGTGTATCTTATTTTTACCACGAATTTTTTTCCTTGGTTAACAATAGTTGTAGTTTTGCCAATATCCGCGGGTTCCTTAATCTTCTTATTTCCCCATAGAGGAAATAAGGTAATTAGGTGGTATACTATTTGTATATGCTTCATGAATCTCCTTCTAACAACCTATGCATTCTGTTATCATTTTCAATTGGACGATCCATTAATCCAATTGACGGAGAATTATAAATGGATCAATTTTTTTGATTTTTATTGGAGATTCGGAATAGATGGACTCTCTATAGGACCCATTTTACTGACGGGATTTATCACCACTTTAGCTACTTTAGCGGCTCAACCGGTTACTCGGGAATCCCGATTATTCCATTTCCTGATGTTAGCAATGTATAGCGGTCAAATAGGATCATTTTCTTCTCGAGACATTTTACTTTTTTTCATCATGTGGGAATTAGAATTAATTCCTGTTTATCTACTTTTATCCATGTGGGGGGGAAAGAAACGTTTGTATTCAGCTACAAAGTTTATTTTGTATACTGCAGGAAGTTCCATTTTTTTATTAATGGGAGTTCTCGGTATCGGTTTATATGGTTCCAATGAACCAACATTAAATTTTGAAACATCAGCTAATCAGTCGTATCCTGTGGCACTGGAGATATTATTCTATATTGGATTTCTTATTGCTTTTGCTGTCAAATCGCCGATTATACCCTTACATACATGGTTACCAGACACCCACGGAGAGGCACATTACAGTACTTGTATGCTTTTAGCCGGAATCTTATTAAAAATGGGAGCGTATGGATTGGTTCGAATTAATATGGAATTATTACCCCACGCTCATTCTCTATTTTCCCCCTGGTTAATTCTATTAGGCGCAATTCAAATAATCTATGCAGCTTCAACATCTCTTGGTCAACGTAATTTAAAAAAAAGAATAGCTTATTCCTCCGTATCTCATATGGGTTTTATAATTATAGGAATTGGTTCTATAAGCGATACGGGACTCAACGGAGCCATTTTACAAATAATTTCTCATGGATTTATTGGTGCTGCGCTTTTTTTCTTGGCAGGAACGAGTTATGATAGAATACGTCTTTTTTATCTCGACGAAATGGGCGGAATGGCTATTCCAATGCCAAAAATATTCACGGTTTTCAGTATCTTATCGATGGCTTCTCTTGCATTGCCGGGCATGAGCGGTTTTGTTGCGGAATTGGTAGTTTTTTTTGGAATAATTACCAGTCAAAAATATCTTTTAATGACAAAAATACTAATTACTTTTGTAATGGCAATTGGAATGATATTAACTCCTATTTATTCATTATCTATGTTACGCCAGATGTTCTATGGATACAAGTTTTTTAATACACCTAACTCGTTTTTTTTTGATTCTGGGCCGCGAGAGTTATTTATTTCGATTTCTATCCTTATACCTGTAATAGGTATTGGTATTTATCCGGATTTCATTTTCTCATTATCAGTTGACAAGGTCGAAGCTATTCTATCTAATTTTTTATAGATAGTTTTCATGAATAAATGACTAAAAGAAAAAAAATCAAAGAGAGCAATAAATCCTATTTTTTTTTTAATAGTGTTCATTGTACAATGAAAAAAAATCTTTTTTCTTCTAACTTAAATAAAAAAAATGAATTGGAATTGTAACCGGATATGTTTGGTGTTTGTGAGAACCCCTTGAATCACTACATTACTTGATTTAAAGGGTTCTCGACAGTTTATGTGAGGTTTTCTTATACTTTCTTATACTTATATATTATATATATGTTTTTATATAATATATGTTTAATATGCTTACTATGTTTGTATTTGTCAGGCCCTTTACTCACTTTAATTCAATTAGATGTAAATGAACCATAACTATGTAGTCCTATTCCTAATAGATTGATCCCAAAATAACATATCCAAATTATAAGAAAGCCCATAGAGGCCACTATTGAAGAATTTACACCTTTCCATTTTTTATTTTTTCTAGTATGTAAATAACTCGCGAATATGGTCCAAGTAATAAACGCCCAAGTTTCTTTTGGATCCCAATTCCAATATGATCCCCAGGCCTCATTAGCCCATACTGCTCCTGAAAGAATACCTATGGTTAAAAAGATAAAACCTAGACTAATAATACGATAACTCCAACGATCCAATTGTTGAATAAATTGAGACCTGTAATAATTTTTATAAGAAGGAAAAGAAGTGTTTCGTAAAACATTGTTTCTTTCGTTCATATATTTGATCTCAGCAAAAGAAAATGACTCATTAAAAAAAAAATTCTTGTTCTTACCAATATTTCTTATTATGACTTTTCGAAATGTAATGACTAAAAGAGCTACTGATAATAATGATCCACATAAAAGAGCTGCATAGCCCAATACCATCATACTTACGTGCATCATTAACCAATGCGATTGTAGAGCGGGTACTAATATTGCGGATTCATGCATTTCGGTTAAAAGACCTGAAGTAGCAAAGCTTTGGGTAAAAATAACACTTGGTGCGATTATTGTGCTTAAATGGTTTTTAAGCTTTTTAAAACCAAAACCTGGAACTATATGAAAAATGGAAAAACCCCATGAAAGAAAGATTACTGATTCATATAAATCACTTAATGGTAAATGGCCTGAAAAAAGCCAACGAGTAACTAATAATCCTGTTATACAGAAAAAAGTTACTATCATACCTTTTTCGGACGAATCATATAGTACTCCGATTTCATTGACTAATAAGGTTATCAAACGAATTGCAATTACAATTGATACGACCGAAAACGATATATGAGTTAATATATGCTCTAAAGTTGAAAATATCATATAAAAAAATGAATAAAAAAAAGGATCTCCTAATTATATGAATGGAAATCGGGAATTGAATTCATTATAGGACTTACTCTTTTAGAAAATAAGATGCCGTGCCGCCACTCGGACTCGAACCGAGATGCTCTAGCACTGCTTCCTAAGAGCAGCGTGTCTACCGATTTCACCATAGCGGCTTGCTCGAAATCATAATAACCGATTTTTAGTCAATCGTCGAGATTGAAAGAGTCGATTCAAATGCAATATTTGTTTACTAAATCTCATATTTAGTAAAAAAATATTGCAGTTGAGAAAGAGAAACATTAAAAAATTTTAATTAAAGAATTTTAATTAAAAAAAAGCTAATTCCAAAAAAGGGGTCAATTTTCTATTGAACAGTTCAAAACATTAACAAATAGAGATTCTTACTTATATCTCATTTTTTTTTAGTTTGTATAAAAATATCTATAAAATATATAAACTAAAAAAAAACTATCAAAAATAATATAAATAGAAAAGAGCAAAAAACCAATAATCATAAACAAATTTCAATATATATACGAAACTTTTCTTTGAAATTAGACTATTCTTTGAATCCAGTTAATTCAGATTATTCCAGTGTTTGTATTTGTTGTACAAAAAAACTTTTTGAGTTCCCCGTAGAAAGAGATTTCGCTAACGAAAAAGCTTTCAATGCTGTCCAATATCCCTTCTCCTTCCAAATTGTTTTCCGAATCCTTTTTTTTGATATAGAAGTGCGTTTTTTTGGAGCTGCCATTCAAAAATTATACTAGTTTATTCATTGCTATAGTTGGATGTGAAAGACATCTATTGTTCAAAATGAATTGTTCTTTTCTATTTGTTTTTCTAAATTATACTATTCTACTCCTTTTCATAAAAAAATGTGGATATGTAAAAATCACATAGTCTTTTTTTTGTTCCTAGTAATCTTTTATGTAATTCTTACAAAAAAACTATCTTTTTATATCTCGGTCTATTTTCGTCGTATTGCATTTATACATGGAATAAAATACATCGAAAAAGTTTAAGAACCCAACCCTTATCTTTATCCTGCTTACTTGGTCGTTTAAAGGATACATGATTTTTTTAAAATCATGTATCTTAATTTCTTTTTTCTATTTAAAGTAAACTCTTGAATATCATAAACTTTTTTACAAACTTTTTCCAAAGATAGATGTCTTTTTGTTGGAATGGAAAATAATCAATTAGTGTCAAAACGAATTAATGATTCGGAATCAAAAACGACAAAAAAAATTCTTATTTTTTTTTTGAGTCATATGGATTGTTTTTTATAATTCATATCAAAATAAACTAATGTTTTTAGTTTTGGTGTACTTATTTATCCTCACTCTCTGGATAGAAATTATTGTATAATAATAATTTCTATTTTTTATTTTCTTAATATTCTAAAAAAAAAGTTTATTTTTCACTAGTAATTTGGTCATATCATTTGACCCATTTTCACTTCGTACTTTGAACTATTGGAAATATTGGACAAAAATTCAGAATAATTAACAATAGAAGATTCTATTTCTATCTTAATCTTAATTTTTTTATTAACTGAACCCTTTCAAAAGAGATAAAATTGGCAAATAAGAAACAAAACTCATTAAGAATTAAGAAGAAATTGTTTTCTTTTTTTTTTTTTATTATTTTTTTTTGTATGGAACATACACATCAATATTCATGGATCATACCTTTCATTCCACTTCCAGTTCCTATGTTAATAGGAGTGGGACTTCTCCTTTTTCCCACGGCAACAAAAAATATTCGCCGTATGTGGGCTTTTCCTAGTGTTTTATTATTAAGTATAGTTATGATTTTTGCGGTGGATCTGTCTATTCATCAAATCAATAACAGTTCTATCTATCAATATGTATGGTCTTGGACTATAAATAATGATCTTTCTTTAGAGTTTGGCTACTTGATCGATTCACTTACCTCTATTATGTCAATATTAATCACTACTGTTGGAATTCTGGTTCTTATTTATAGTGACAATTATATGTCTCATGATGAAGGATATTTGAGATTTTTTGCTTATATGAGTTTTTTTAATACTTCAATGTTGGGATTGGTTACTAGTTCGAATTTGATACAAATTTATATTTTTTGGGAATTGGTTGGAATGTGTTCTTATCTATTAATAGGTTTTTGGTTCACACGCCCTATTGCGGCAAATGCTTGTCAAAAAGCGTTTGTAACTAATCGGGTAGGGGATTTTTGTTTATTATTGGGAATTTTAGGTCTTTATTGGATAACGGGTAGTTTGGAATTTCGGGATTTGTTTGAAATATTCAATAACTTGATTTATAATAATGAGGTTAATCTTTTATTAGTTACTTTGTGTGCCTTCCTGTTATTTGGCGGTTCAGTTGCTAAATCCGCCCAATTCCCCCTTCATGTATGGTTACCGGATGCTATGGAAGGGCCTACCCCTATTTCCGCTCTTATCCATGCTGCTACTATGGTAGCGGCGGGAATTTTTCTTGTAGCCCGGCTTCTTCCTCTTTTCATAGTTATACCTTCCATAATGAATGGAATAGCTTTCATAGGGATAATAACTGTAGTATTAGGAGCTACTTTAGCTCTTGCTCAAAAGGATATTAAGAGAAGT